GAAGGAATCAATGTTGGACTTATTGGGTCCTTAGCTATTCATGCAAGGGTTGGTGATTGGGGGTCTATAGAGACCCCATTTTATGAAATATCTGAGAGATCAAAAGAAGAACAGATGGTTTATTTATCGCCGAGTAGAGATGAATACTATATGGTGGCGGCGGGAAATTCTTTGGCGTTGACTCGGGGTATTCAGGAAGAAGAAGTTGGTCCAGCTCGATACCGTCAAGAATTCTTGACTATTGCATGGGAACAGATTCATCTTCGAAACATTTATCCCTTCCAATATTTTTCTATTGGAGCTTCTCTCATTCCTTTTATCGAGCATAATGATGCGAATCGGGCTTTAATGAGTTCTAATATGCAGCGTCAAGCAGTTCCGCTTTCTCAGTCCGAAAAGTGTATTGTTGGAACCGGCTTGGAACGCCAAGCGGCTCTCGATTCAGGGGGTTCGGCTATAGCCGAACGCGAAGGAAAGATCATTTATACCGATGCTGAAAAGATCGTTTTATCAGGTAATGGGGACACTATAAGCATTCCGTTGGTTATGTATCAGCGTTCCAACAAAAATACTTGGATGCATCAAAAACCTCAGGTTCATCGGGGTAAATACCTTAAAAAGGGGCAAATTTTGGCGGATGGTGCGGCTACGGTTGGTGGCGAACTCGCTTTGGGGAAAAATGTATCAGTAGCTTATATGCCATGGGAAGGTTACAATTCTGAAGATGCCGTACTCATTAGCGAACGTCTAGTCTATGACGATATTTATACTTCTTTTCATATCCGGAAATATGAAATTCAGACTCATGTGACAAGCCAAGGACCTGAAAGAATCACTAATGAAATACCTCATTTAGAGCCTTATTTACTCCGCAATTTAGACAGAAATGGAATTGTGATGCTGGGATCTTGGGTAGAAACTGGTGATGTTTTAGTAGGTAAATTAACGCCTCAGACAGCGAAAGAATCATCCTATGCTCCAGAAGATAGATTATTACGAGCCATACTTGGCATTCAGGTATCCACTGCAAAAGAAACTTGTCTAAAGTTGCCTATAGGCGGAAGAGGTCGAGTTATTGATGTGAGGTGGGGCCAGAAAAAGGGGGGTTCCATTTATAATCCAGAAATGATTCGTGTATATATCTCACAGAAACGTAAAATCAAAGTGGGCGATAAAGTAGCTGGAAGACATGGGAATAAAGGTATCATTTCCAAAATTTTGCCTAGACAGGATATGCCTTATTTGCAAGATGGAACACCTGTTGATATGGTATTCAATCCATTAGGAGTACCTTCACGAATGAATGTGGGACAGATGTTTGAATGCTCGCTCGGGTTAGCGGGAGACCTGCTGGGCAGACATTATAGAATAACACCCTTTGATGAGAGATACGAGCAAGAGGCTTCGAGAAAACTAGTGTTTTCTGAATTATATGAAGCCAGTAAGCAAACAGCAAATCCATGGGTATTTGAACCCGAGTATCCTGGAAAGAGCAGAATATTTGATGGAAGAACAGGAGATCCTTTTGAACAACCTGTTATAATAGGAAAGTCCTATATGTTAAAATTAATTCATCAAGTTGATGATAAAATCCACGGACGTTCCAGTGGTCATTATGCACTTGTTACACAACAACCCCTTAGGGGAAGGGCTAAGCAAGGTGGACAACGAGTAGGAGAAATGGAAGTTTGGGCTCTAGAGGGATTTGGTGTTGCTCATATTTTACAAGAGATGCTCACTTATAAATCCGATCATATTAGAGCTCGTCAGGAAGTACTTGGTACCACGATCGTTGGGGGAACAATACCTAATCCTGAGGGTGCGCCAGAATCCTTTCGATTGCTCGTTCGCGAACTACGATCTTTATCTCTGGAACTGAATCATTTCCTTGTATCTGAGAAAAACTTCCAGATTAATAGGAAGGAAGTTTGATCGGAATGAATCAGAATTTTTCTTCTATGATCGATCAGTATAAACATCAACAACTTCGAATTGGATTAGTTTCTCCTAAACAAATACGTGCTTGGGCCAACAAAATCCTACCGAATGGAGAGATAGTTGGAGAGGTGACAAAACCCTATACTTTTCATTACAAAACCAATAAACCGGAAAAAGATGGGTTGTTTTGTGAAAGAATTTTTGGACCTATAAAAAGTGGAATTTGTGCTTGTGGAAATTATCGAGTGATCGGGGGGGAAAAAGAAGAACCGAAATTTTGCGAACAATGCGGAGTCGAATCTGTTGATTCTCGGATCCGAAGATATCAAATGGGATACATCAAACTAGCATGCCCGGTGACTCATGTGTGGTATTTGAAACGTCTTCCTAGTTATATCGCGAATCTTTTAGATAAACCTCTTAAGGAATTAGAAGGCCTGGTATACTGCGATGTGTGATTTGATCGAAATTACGATTTTACAGATTCAGAATGAAAAACTGTCATCCCATTTAATCCGATTGGGATGCCTCTAGCTCTGACATGTCTATTGGTAAGAATAAC